CATCCCGGACGAAACTTAATAATATACCACTTCTCCGAATAGCTCTTAATGCCGCATCTCTTCCAAGACCAGGACCCTTTATCATGACTTCTGCTCGTTGCATACCTTGATCCACTACTGTCCGAATAGCATTTCCTGCTGCGGTTTGAGCAGCAAAGGGTGTCCCTCTTCTTGTGCCCCTGAATCCACAAGTGCCAGCAGAGGACCAAGAGATCACTCGACCTCGTACATCTGTAACGGTCACAATAGTATTGTTGAAACTAGCTTGAACATGAATAATACCTTTTGGTATTTTACGTGTATTCTTACGTGAACCAATACGTGCATTCTTGCGTAAACCAATTTTTGGTAAAAGTTTTGCCATATTTTTTCATCTCATAAATATAAGTTAAAAGTCTATGGATATATCCATTTCACGTCAAAATGGATCCTCTATTTTGATTTGTACATTTGTACATCGGATCCCTTAGAGCTAAAGCACTTCCGTTTACAAAGATTATCCTTGTCTTTGTTTATGTCTCGGGTTAGAGCAAATCACTATAATTCGCCCTCGTCTACGTATCAGTCGACATTTTTCACAAATTTTACGAACAGAGGCTCTTATTTTCATATTTTTCATTCCTTTATTTTGAATATACATTTTTTTTGAAGAAACTTAGTTTTTTCAAATTTTGAAATCTTGAATTCTATCCCTATGAAAGAAATGTTGAAGTTGAAAAACCTACCTAAACATTCGAATCTTTGTTTTGGAATTTCTAACTTAGACGTTCTTTGGTCGAATTTTAACGACTTGTTTCCATTTTAAATTTATCTTATAGGTTTTTCTATTGTAGGTATAAAACAAAACTCCGTTGGATCTTTCCTGAAGCATAACCTAATGGAAAATCGGATTCTCATTATCTAAATCAATCTGGAACATACCATAGAAAGAGATTCAGGAATTAAACAAAACCTTCCTGAATTTTTTTCTTTCGTTGTATTTAAATTTGAAGTATCAACTAATGAAATCTAGAGTATCAACTAATGGAATCTAGGAGGAATTTTATTCGAAACTATTTCTTTACTTTTTTTTTCAAACCAAAAAAAGGGAGTTCGGATACAATTCGTATATTAATAAAGATTACCATATATAACACAAGATTTCTCCACCAATTTTTTCTAGTCGAGCCTCTCGGTCTGTCATTATACCCCGAGAAGTAGAAAGAATTACAATTCCCATCCCGCCTAAAATTCTAGGAATTTTTTGATAGTTAGAATAGATTCGTAAACCAGGTCGACTGATTCGTTTTAATTTGAGATTAGTTCTATAAGGCCCTTTCCTATTCTTTCTATGTCGTAGGGTTAAAACCAAAAAATTTTGATTGCTTTCTCGATGTTTCCTCACATTGTCAATAAAACCCTCTCGGAAAAGTATTTTAATAATACTTTCAGTGATGATAGTAGATACTACTCGAACAGTTCCTTTTCCATCCATGTCAGCATTTCGTATAGAGGTTATTATGTCAGCAATAGTGTCCTTACCCATAATAAATGAAATTTTTAGTTTCTCCCTAATTTTGAGATAATCAACATATTTTTTTTTTTCTTTTTTTATGAATGAGTTATTTTCTTAAAGGTATATGCGTGAAACACAATCCACTAATTAAAATGAAAATGGAACCTTTGTCATTCAAATATTCTAACTAGATTTTCGTCGTCTAATGCTTTTTTTATAATACTTCAGGTGCTAATGATACTATTTTAGTGAAATTTAACTGTCTCAATTCCCGGGCGATCGCACCAAAAATTCGAGTTCCTTTCGGATTTCCTTCTTGATCAATAACAACTGCGGCATTGTCATCATATCGTATTATCATACCGTTATCGCGTTTCAGCTCTTTACAAGTACGTACAATTACGGCTCTGATCACCTCTGATCTTTCTAGAGGTGAATTTGGTATTGCTTCTTTGATCACAGCAACAATAACGTCACCGATATGAGCATATTGTCGATTACTAGCCCCTACAATTCGAATACACATCAATTCTCGGGCTCCGCTGTTATCTGCTACATTTAAATAGGTTTGAGATTGAATCATATCGTGTTTTTAATCTGTTATTTCAATGCAAAGGGCAAAAGAAGAAATATTGTTTGTCCAAAAAAAAAAAAAAAGAAACTTGTTATTTTTTTTCATTCCGAGTTTCTATGTCAAACTGTCAAAATAATGAATTGAGTTCGTATAGGCATTTTTGACGCTGCTAGTGAAATAGCTTTTCTAGCTATATTTTCGGCTACTCCGCCCATTTCATAAAGTATTCTGCCCGGTTTAACGACAGCTACCCAATATTCGGGAGATCCTTTCCCCGAACCCATACGCGTTTCCGTAGGTCTTAGGGTAACAGGTTTGTCGGGAAATATACGTACCCAGATTTTTCCACCGCGGCGTGCATTTCGTGTCATTGCCCTACGTCCCGCTTCTATTTGTCTAGCTGAAATCCACGCGGGTTCAAGGGCCTGAAGAGCATATTTACCGAAACAAATATTATTACCTCGATAAGATATTCCTTTTATTCTTCCTCTATGTTGTTTACGAAATTGGGTTCTTTTGGGGTTATAGTTGATGGTTTTTTCTCAATTCCATCTCTACTACAGAACTGGACATGAGAGTTTCTTCTCATCCAGCTCCTCGCGAATGAAAATGAAATGATTATAAAAAAGATACATTACGTGTAGTTAATGATAATATACGGAATCGTGGGATTCTTTGCGAGTTTATGATCTATCTATTAGAATTTTTTTTATAGATAGAACTATCTGTTCCATTTCTATTCTCAAATTTTAGATAATTTTTTTTACATAAACGAATCCTTTTTTTTAATTATGATATCAGATTATTTAAAATTTAGAAATCAAATAATCTAATAATTTTCGCGGGCGAATATTGACTCTGTTCAATATTTATTTCATGTCCAGGGTTAAGCGATGCCTTTTCAGAATAAACGAAGAGTCTCTCGGTTCCTTTCGCCATCCCGCCCTCAAAAATAATTAAGATTTGTTTTCAATAGAATCTTATGTATTCACAGGTTCCGCCGTTCCCACCGTTTCTTGATTAATGGTTAGGTCTTAATTCTACAATGAAGCCCCTAATGAAATATGTTCTTGAGTCAATCTTCTCAGTCTTTCTTGGCTCAAGGCTCTTGATTTTTTTGTTCTATGAACAGATTTCTTTAATTAGAAATTAATCCGTATTGATGCTTTATTACAATTGGCTTTTTTGAGATGACTCACAGACCTTACATACATATTGGAATCATATATCATCGATATTCTTTTTCTATCCTTCTCTCACTCGTCCATTTATCCGCAGAATTTTTTATTTTGCTTTACAATTCAAAAAAGATTTTGTTTATGTAAAAAAAATGGAAATTGCTAATAAGGATATGTGCACATATCTTGACCACTTTTTTAGATGCGCTTAATGTGAAGCGGTGGGTTGGTTTTTAGTTCTATACTTAATTAGTTCATAATGGGGATCTTTTAATCCTTACCCTAAAAAACCAACGAGTCGCACACTAAGCATAGCAAGTATATCAAATTATCAATCGAATTTTTATTTTATTCAACCCTATAGAATTAAAAGAATTCAAATTTCTCCTTTATTTGTTTTAGTTGAACAAAAAAAGAGTGACAGAGTTTGTCATTTTGTGTTCTATCAATAAATAGAATAGAAAGACGAGTTAAGTAAAGATTTACTATTCCTCGTCTTCAAATATCCAAATTTTTATGCCTAATACTCCATAAATAGTTCTAACTGTATAGGAACAATAATCAATTTTAGCTCGAATCGTTTGGAGAGGAACCCTACCTTCTCTAATCCATTCGGCGCGTGCAATTTCTTTTCCGTCAAGACGTCCTGAAATTTGTACTTGAATTCCTTTTGTATTTGCCTGTTCGGTTAATTCAATAGCCTTTTTCATTGCTTTGCGAAAGGAAACTCTATTCTTTAATTGTCCGGCTATAAATTCTGCAAGAATTTTAGGTTGCCCATAAGGCTTTGCAATTCTAATAATAGAAATGTTGGTTTTTCGGTTTACACAATTGAATTCTTTTTGTACAGTCATCTGTAATTCTTCGATTCTTTTAGGTTTACCCTCTATTAGAAATTTTGGAAATCCCATATATATTATGATCTGAATCACATCGATTCTTTTTTGAATCTCTACACGTGCAATTCCTTCAACACCAGAAAAATTTTTTCTGTTTTTTTGTACATAATTCGTGATACAGTTTCGTATTTTTTGATCTTCTTGTAGACCCTCAGAATAATTTTGGGGTTGTGCAAACCAAAGAGAATGATGACCTTGGGTTGTACCAAGTCTGAAACCAAGTGGATTTATTTTTTGTCCCATAATTCCCCACTATTATACATATCATGACATATCTATGGACTTTTTTTATTTATCCATCCCGAGTTTTAAGCCTATTTTCTTTATTTGATTTGTCATATTTTATATTCTTCATAATAGAATATATTCTTATAATATATTCTTAAAAGAATATGAATTTCTTTCTCCTAGGTTCTTGATACCAAAAAGGAAGAAATTCATATTCATCTAAGGTTTTCACTACAATAGTTATATGACAAGTCGGTCTTTTTATCAGATAACTCCGGCCTCGAGCTCGTGGCTTTAATCTTTTTATGGTAGTCCCTTCGTTGACTTCGGCTTTACTAATGAATAAACTAGTTTTGTCGAAATCCTTATTGTGATTACCGTTTGATGCTGCAGAATATACCAGTTTTAAAATTGGATGACGCGCTCGATAAGGTATAAAATCGAGTACCATAAGTGCGGTTTCGTAAGAACGTCCACGAATCTGATCAATAATTCTTCGCGCTTTGTGAGGAGACATACTTATATATTGACCTATAGCGTTTTCTTCTATAAATGGTTTTCTTTTTCTTTTCGTTATCATGGGTTCCCCTCTTATTAATAAACGATAGCAGCTATATTTATTTGTC